CCGCTTTGCCGAGAGGCTTAGCTCTCCTAAGATATCCTCGATGAGTTCTGCAGGAACAACATTTGCCTTTGTTGGAATAGCTAGAAATGCTTTATTTAAAAACCTAACGTAGCTGTACGGAAAACGATGAACAATAGCTCGATCAAAGTCATCCAGATAAAAATGGAAAAGCACAAATGTAAGAAGGCCCACAGGTGGTATACCTGAATCCGTTGACCAATCTCTTTGGTCTTCATCCAAAATGGAAAGACTAAAAAAAGAAAGAATCAAATTATAAATAAAAGGATTTGGCAACCAAGGTCGTAATTTCGCCAGAAGACGGGTACGACTTATAGTTTGTAAACTCGGAATCAAATTAACATATAACAACATTTTGACAGAACCCATATTTCGGATTTCTTGGAAGAAAGATGGTTTTCCTTTGTCTTTGCGAAAAGCAAAACTATTGTCCAAAAAGAGAGAGGAAGAGTCAAAAGTCATACTGAGAACACGAGAGAGAGCAATGAAAATCAGATCATCCTTAGAAGAAGGAATGCAAACAAAAGCAAGCGTGGGAATCTCGGGAATAACAAAGACCTGTAAGAACTTCTCATTGGCAGTTTCTTTAGGAAGTGCCACGAGTCTCAAGGGCGACAATACATAAGAGCCAGATCGCACTGCCCTTGTGATTTGATTGACTTCTGCATCTGACAAATTCTTATATTCAACCCGGAAAGCCTTAAATACAGTATCTATCTCTAAAACAAGGCGCTCTAAAGAACAAAGAGACGAAAAAGAATGACGACGAGAAAAGGAAAAAGGATATTGCATTTCTAAACGCTATCTTTATATTTCAGCAACAGAACGGGAAGTTGTTTAGGACAGGATCGGATGCGCTCGCCCAGCGAGAAAGAAAGGCCCTGAGAAAGAAAGAAGAGGAAGAAGACTTCGTATTTGGTCACTATCAGGGGCACACCACTTCCCGCAGCTTAAATAAACCTTGATCCCGAGAACCGCCAATTAGATGGGCAGGCCTACTAGTAGCAGCCGGAACATAGCCCATTACATTAGAGAGCCGGTTGCCCCTTTACCAAGCAAGCTATTAAGCCAACTAACAACGCCGCACCGTAGCACCTCCCATATTTAGTCATTCCTGAACTGCTTCTTCTGTATCGGGGATCGTCGTTGGAGTTAATGTATTCTCCGCTCCCGCATCATCTAATATGCGTGACCATAGGTGCGTGAGGTTCAGCACCGGTCAGCCTCTCGGTTACCTCTCTTCTTGGCCTCTCTTTGCGCTTTCTCACCACTTTGTGGTTTGGTTATGCGCAGAGAAAGTATATCCTGGCGTAGACGTTTATGAACTATTGCAGAGGACAAATCGAAACTCTAAAGCTTACGTATCTTTTCGAGTCGTGCAAGCGGCGCTGTCTGATTATACGTACCGTCATTCTTTATGGTACGTAGAATAGACATTGACCAATCATGTACGGGTCGAAGCAACGCTTGTTTAAGAGCACCGGGGATTGCAAAGACGCGGACTTTTCCTGCGCCCTCTTCTTTAAATGCAAGCCTTCCCGGGGCAAACATCGTCAGTAAATCCTCTCCATTGTCTATCCCAGCTCTCGAGGCAACTCACTGCAATACTCAAGTGAGAAGGATAACAACCGTCGAGAGATAGGATACTTATTTCACAAACTTCGAACTAAGATCCCAGACAAATGAGTCCATGGACTTAGAGAAGTTTATGTCATCAGGGTCATCCCTTCCTCTCTGAGGGAGGACCACCCGTGGAGGGGCGAAATACTGGAACAGAGGGTCGATGTAACCATCTGCCCACATCAGATTCTCACGCTGAAAAGGCCAGAGGAACCTAAGTGTTCTCGGTGATTTATCCTTTACTGGAATCAGGACCAGCTACTTCCAAAGTCCGACTGAGAAAATCTCCCAAATCAAACGATGAAAGGGTGTCAACTCTCGAGCTTTGGCGATGAGCCTATTCCCGAAAGCTGAAACCGAGGACGCTGACCGCTGAGGGAGAAGCCTTAGGCCACATTCCACAGGAGTGCGAAAGCACCATGGAATGTACCTATCAGCGAGAGAGATGACACTCTCACCAAATGAGAAACAAATCTCATTTAGAGGAGTTGAAGGACCGCTGACAATACTCTCAAAATAAAAATGAGTCTTCTTTCCTATGAGAACTCATTTTGAGATTGAGAAGATTGACAGATCAAACTATGAAGACTGTCTGATTATGCGGGACAGATCCACTAACATGGAGGACCGCATTAGAAAGTCTCTAGATGATCATGGAAACCCGGAGGAATATGACATTGAGGATTTAGATGAAAAATCTCTGTTGTTGGATTGGATAGCCTGTCAACTAGCCTTTCAGAGGCCCATAAAAACGAAGCAACTTTCTTTTTACGGCAAAAAACTCTGGTTTTGAACTTTTTGGCAAAAGTACTAAGAGTCTACTTCGCGAGCTCGCGGAGAAATGACTTTACAGGGGCGCATGATCACTACGATCTTTGGGTCTTCGATGAATTTCATGAGCCCCGTACGGAGAGTGGAGTGGTTGCAGCAACGGAGGCAGGAACGGCTTTTGCGAACACCATACTCAAAATACTTGATGGACAAGAGTGTAGACTTGATTCAAAGTATGCAAGGGTTTTAACAAAAAAAAGAAATGTACCTATCATAATGATCGCAAATAAAATACCGGGATGCATTCTCAAGAAGGGACCCTTTAAAGAGCGCTTTATGATATTGAGATTCTTTTCAAATAAAGCAAACTTGAAGGAAGAGCGTATTATTGCTACTTTGTGGGGATGCATCAAAAGGAGAATGAAACAAAGTTAGTATCGCAGACAAAAAAGAAGAACTCACATGTGAATATCAACTACAACTCAGCAAATTGTGTGTTAATACCTCAAGAAAACGAGGGAATATGCCAGTGTTATCGATAAAGACTTTCCCTTCGATGCTTGTTATAAAATGAGGAAAGACGAGCTCGGGGTAGATGGGTTATGCATAACACATCTAGGGCAAATCGGAGTACTCCAGTCCGTACTAATCGCACCAAAACTAGATGATAAGATCAAAAATGATGAGATGTGCAGAAGCATACCCGCACTAGTTTTGGAAATTTCTCAAAATAACGAAGCCTACAGCTTCGCAGCGGACACGGGGAAAGAGAAGCAATTCTCTTTGTGGGACTTCGCCATCATTCCGCTGAGGAAGGCCGCACCCAACATTAAAAAGAAGCGTGTCAACTCACACTATAATCATCAGAATTCTTTTGAGAAGCACAATGAGGAAAAGGAGGCTGTCTTATGCATGGAGCCGCATGATGGAAGACAACCCACTTGGTACCTGCCCCTTTTTAAGGGGGAGTTCGGTCCTCTTACTGTATGGAGGAGTAAGGCGAAGGGATGTGAGGATTATGCAGCTTGGCCAATGAGGTTAGAAATAATAAAAGGCTATCATTTCCACGCAAGCATACCAGTCTTGCCAAGAGTCTTCCAAAAGAAAACAAAAGGTGACACTGAAAGAAAACTTAGGAAAGAAGGAAATTTCGGGATAGCATGGTTCCAAAAAAAGCAAGGGAAGAAGGGGGAGATCCAGAAGTGGGTTAGGGACGCCCGGGAGGAGCCGGAGCTGTATCAAACCCTCCAGTTAAAAGTGGGGGGCGAACACGCGAAAGAGGGCGATGAGGAATACAGAATCGGGTGGACTTGGAGATACTACCGTTAAATGGAGGGCAGCTCCTGCAGAAAAGGCTATGCCCCGAACATGCCGGAAAAGGTGGGGAATCTTCCATGACTAAATTGCTTGCCCTATTCTGACTTAAAAGTAGGAAAGAGGAGTAGTACAATCGCTAGTAGCATCGGATAAGGAGCGGGATGGGCGGAGAATAGGTTGTTATTACCCATAAAACTCCCACTCCTAAAACTAACAAAACAACTGATTCTCCGAACCCCCACTAGTACAATGTCAAATTGAAAGATTATGGATCCGTGTCCCTTTAAGGGAATGGGGATGCCCAGGTGCCCATTCTTTGAGAAGGCAAAAGCGGATTTCTTTCAACAGTTTTTTTACGATGGGATAGATTTCCAAATAGATTTAAGTCAGCTGCCGAGTAAAGCGGAGAGCACTAGAGTACCACAGCCACAGATAGAGGAAACCCAAAGACTACTAATGCGCTTTGATCCTCTACACGTTTATAATCAGACTACGGGGGAGACGAGTTCAAGTTCCAGGGTTATTCAGTCCAGTAATATGCAAGGTAGGATTACGCATTCCAATGCTATGCCAGCTGCAATCGTGCTGGCAATCACAATACTAGCCTTTCAGTTAATGGAAAAATCCGCGGGATAATACAGATTTCCAGCTAAAAATTCTCCGAACCTCGTCGAAAGCGCAACATAATTGGAAAGAAACGAGAACAGAAAACGAAAAGAAAAGGAACAAAACCAGCCCGAAAATGCCTGCAAAAAGAAGTTGGGATTGCCCTGATTCTCCGATTCCTTTTGTTTCTTTTCTTCTCCACCACCGTCTCACAAAAAGTGGGAACGCGTGATAGAACTTCTTTCCAACGACGAGTTGGATATCCAGACCATGTTCAATATCTTTGAAAGCTTGCATGAGCAAAGGGAGAATAGCCCATATTTCAAGCAAGCTCTGCACTGGATGCAGGAAAGAATTTCTTCCGGGGTGAAGGAAATGAGGGAAGATAGAATGATCGGATTCTTTATATTGATTGTCTTCTGTGTTATGCAGTGCTGATCTCATCCGTTTTCCAGCTAAAATCAAAAGATAGTAGTCTTGCGTCGCCTTGCATTGCCTGACTTTTGTGCCTTTATAAAGTCAGGTAAGGCCATGTAAGGGACGCAAGGCGAGGCCCTGTTTCAGCAATGGAACAGGGGGAAGAGAGAGGGCGGTGCGGTGGGCTCTTCCAACGTAAACCCCCTTTTCCTAAGACGAAGTTTTGTTGTTCCTAATCTTTTTGACTGTGTTAGAAAAGTACAGTTTTTCGATCGTTGGATCTATGGGAAGGTTCTTCTTTCTTCGTCGGGAACAAGCCTGAACTCATAGTCCTTCACGCCTAAAGAGAAAGAACTTGGATTGGACGCTCCCCCAGCTTACCTGGTACTAAGCCCTTCGCCGTCCCGTAGTCCTTTGATTGGACGCTCTGTTCCCGGACAAAACGCCTAACCTTTCCTTTCAGTGACTCAGCGATAGCGCCGGGGGCCCGCCCGGGCTTATTATTTCGGAATCATACGGCCGAAAAGCTCACTTTGGCAAGAAGTCAGTCGCTGCTCTTTGCTGTCGAGGCCTAATCTCTCGATCCATGTCTTTCTCTTTCCGGTCGCTATCAAATCCACTTCGACGTGAACGTACGCCCTTACTCTCTCTCTATAAAAGTGGCCCCTTTCCCCTTTCTCTAATAATAAGGTAAGCTTGTTGGGGTAGAGTAGCAAGGAGAAGGGCTCGGAAAGGGATGAAGGGCTTGTGGAACAGGAGAAGGGCTGGGGCCGAGGTCGTGCTTTACGATATCCCAGCAGGCATGAAAGAAGTGCCACTCAAGCCCTTCTTTGAAAGTCAGCCTTTATGAAAATGAATGAAGGAAGCCTAAAAGCAAATTAGCTTTCCCCTCGCGCTTTTCCAATATGGTCTGGAGTTTTGGTACCATATTTTTGGTACCTCACTCCACTATAAGGGCTAGCTGGCTCTCTTTATGGTCTGCCTTGACGGTTCCCTCTCAAATTTGCCGTATTCTATATATCATTCGTATAGGAGCCCTGCGGGTGCCCCGTTCAGGTGCCGCCGGGATGGTCGCCCCAGGCCCTCATCTGCATGTACCCCATAACGCACCCTTCCTGGTATGGTCACAAAAAGGGTTCCAAACCTAGGTGCACCCCGACCAAATCAAAATGATATGAAGAAGGCAATCTTTCAGGTCGCAGCTTACTGACTAATGAAAGTGTGCGCCTTAAGCCTGAATACTAAGGGCAAGTTCAGCCTTGACTTGCTAGTGCGGCAGATTCATTTTTTTCGGTACAACTTCTTGCGCTAGGATTTCTCCAACTATAAAGGTTACCCAGATCCAGTAGCCCCTATCTTATGGTGACTACTGTGAGTCCAATTTTATGCATACTCTTCACGGAAGTTGAGGCTATCTATTCTTCTATCTTTATGGATAGCCTCCTTGCGCCCTATTCCCAAGGGCTAGCGCGCCTTAGCCAGGCTTTCGACAGTGATTAAGGGTCCTTGTTGGTCTTTGTTGGGCGCTGGAATACCCGACAGCGGGCTCCTTCCAGTTTGGCATTGTTCTATCTCTCATGCCAACGGCATCATGTGTGCCTCGATTCTTGCTCAGGTGCATTCCCCCTACCCTAGTAACCAAAGGGAATCGACGTGACCCAGGTGTATGGCTACTATGTTGAGCATCGCTCCCCTATTGCCTTTACCCCGGCACCGTTGGTTGGTACTCCCCCCAAACAAACATCTGCATGTTATTGAGTGAAAGGGGTGACCCAAATCCATGTGATGGGGAGCATGTTGGTTGCGAATCACTGTTGACTTGCATGTGTTAAGCAAATTGTATCCACACAGTGATTCATGGGGCTCTCATGTTCGCCCCCCTCGGCAGGCCTGCTATGCTGCCGAGCCGCTTTTCCTTTCGATAGAGAAGGCTACTCTCTATCCCGAGTTGCAGGCTTTCTTCCTTCTATCTTTCCTGTTCCTCTGGCTTCTCTTTTCTGAAAGGGTCAAAGGACCTTTCTGTAACGACGACTGAAGGTGCCGTCGAAAGTCCTGTTGTCTAATCAAGATGAATACCAGGCTTTCTTTGAAAAAGGAAAATCTGTTAGGTTCTTCGTGGCTGCAGCCCTGAGGCTGGTATACTAAAGGTTAACTCTTTCGAACTTAAACACCACGATCTCCTAACGTCTGCCAATACAACTAAAAATCTATTCCCATTCAGCAAACTGCCCTATCCCAGCTCTATGCCGCAAGCCATCTCGAAAGCGTTCTCGCTTATCAGTCCAAGAGCAATGAAAGAAACCAATAACACCGCTAGCGTTGTCGCTCGGGCCTGACTTTTGTTCAACTCAAGGGGATCGAAAGTGCCTCCTTCGAGATTTTTGATTTCCTTGGCTACTGTTTTGTGGATGTTATTGTCGCATACACAGGCATCGCCCATGTTCTGATTGGAGCAAAGCCTTTCGACAACTGTTTCTCGGACGGCATTCACCCATTGAGGCTTTAGGCTGTCAAGGGGTGTTAAGTTGATTACATCCGGCAGATATATCCACCATACCGTAAAGCCAATTAGCAGACATAGAACAAAGAGGAAGGAATGCCATTTCAGGTGCTTCACGAGATCATCAAAAGACTCCGTCGCATCATAAAAGACCTCTTTCCCTACGTGCTCCTTGATCCGGGAGCTCTCTCTTGTAGCATTCAATAAGCCAACTTCCTTTTCTGGGGATATCCTTGCCAATGAGGCCTTCCTGCTCCTGTTTTCACCCAAAAGGACAGAATCAACATTTCCTGTTAGTTGGAGAGCCGCCAGTTTATGCCAAATAGCCGGGTTCAAGAAAGACCCTCCACCTGTTTTTGAAAGAAATGAATCAGATCTCCTTAGGGGAGAATTGCCTTTAGGTAGCTGGGAATCAAGCTGCTCGAACCTAAGTACTTTATGCATGGGTACCCTATTGAGTGCGTTCCTTGCTAGGCTGAACCTTTGCAATGTAGTACTTCTTCTAGATGAAGAAGGAAATTGCACAATCCTGGTATTAGTTCCACTGAGTCTCGTTTCGTCGTTCTTATCCATCCCAGCTGATTTAGCCAAGAGGAAGTTTCTTTTGAATAACGGGATCATGTTCAAGTCATTCTTTCGTTTTCTTCTTTATCAGAGAGGGGCCCCTTAGGGAGCGGGGCTTCTTTATTGAAGGGGAGGAGGGGAAGACTATAAGACGAGAATTCTATCTTCAACTCGTCTTCTCTTTCCTGTCTTTAACTGTTACAACCGATTCTCCGACAATAATGTTCTTCAGTCTTCCTTTTTATACTTTTCTCTCTCCCCCCTCTTATCCAATTTCTTTCGTTCCACTCCTCCTGCCCCACCGCTCTTGAGACAAATACTGTACAGTCTAACCCCAACTTCTTTATTCAGGCATTTTCGGGGATAGCCTGATCTATTCTTTATCGTTCTCTGTCTTACGCTCCGGTTGTCTCCACCGAGGGTCAATAACACAATTCCCAACATTAACGCTACGGGTAAAGTCCTCGGATGCGGCAGTCTTTGACTTGAACTCGACGCCTCACCTTGTGTAAAATTCCGAACATTCAAAGGATCAAAGCCCCCAGCCCTTCTTCCGTCGTCTGCTGTTATGAATTCTGCAACTTTCTTCCTGATATCCGCGTCTCCTGTCTGAATATCCGTCGTCGGCGGGATTTGTACTGCTGTTGCCTCAGTCCAATTAGTAAATCTACTCAAATCCATTCCCTCGAAAAAGCTCCGTAAGAACTCTGCTCTGATTTTTTCAAAGAATGGACACCTTGTCAAGCCAATTCCCTTAAAGGGGCATAAGTCTTCAAAGATCGCATTTGCAATTGTTGTCTTTTGATGAAATATGATCCCTGGATTCGGGTGTGCACAATGCAACCCCACCGGATCTATAGCCCAAAACAATACAATATTCAAACATATAATCCCCGAAAAGACCACTAAAAATCTGATATCCTTTGTGTATGAATATCTTAAAGCTTCAGCTAGAGTCAAGTTTTTGATTTTCGATCCGTTATTCAGCACCTCGCTCAGGCCTTTTGCTCCTCGCTCCGGTGACTTTCTAATCCATCCCCTCGCGTTTTTTGAACTGACTCCGGCTCCGATGGGCTTCCACTTATTCTCTAATACCCTTTCCATCATCTCGATAGGCCATCCCGCTAAGATCGCACTAGGATTGCGAGCTTTCGTCGCATTCAATTCTTCCCGTATAGATCTTTTTAACAGAGGCTGCTTTGCTGACACTCTAAAGAATACCGAAAAAATGCTTTTCAAGATTTGCTATTTGATTCTGTTGTTGGTCCCGCTCGGTGGTGGTGGTTACGCGCTTCGTTGATTCAGGTTTCCCGCGTTGGTTCTTCTCTAATCGCTCTTCCCCGCCTCGCTTGAGGCTGGTACTAAATCCCCCCCGCTCATTTGGGGCGACTCGCTTCACCGCGAGGACTTTCACATTCTATTCTACGATGATTCCCTACAGGGTTTTCCAGGAACATCAAAGCCTGCAGTCAAGCGAATGGCTTCCCCGGTATGGAAGCCCGATCGCCTTCGCCCTGTTAGCTCTGGCGCTCATCACTCTCTTTTCGGCCGGTGTGACTCTACCCCCCCCAAATGGAGGGCACCGTTTGGGGGGGGGCAGGGGGGGCATGTAAGCAGGGCATAGCCGCTCCGGCGCGTCGAGGAGCCTTGTGCTAAGCAATACGCCATAGGTCCTCTATCATAGAACCCCGAGCGTCAGTAGAGGAGCAGTAGTTGTAGCGAGGCTTCGCCGATTGAGAACACAGCCCCCCCGGCGCGTCGAGGGGGAGGGGAATAGAATCAGGGCCTCCCTCAATTCACAGCCTGCCCTTTTGTAGCGGCCACAGGTGAGCGGCGCATAGCACTCGGCCGTCACAATTGGTCTACTACTAATAAATCGCTCCACTTCTCATTCATAGCTTCATATCGTATCTTCGCCACCGACGCCTCTACTGCAATCTATCGGAAGATCGGGTGTTCATGCCATTATATAAAGCTTTCGTAAAAAGAAGAAACAGCACCCGATTCTCCGATTTGTTGATCGGTTGTTTTTCTGATTGACGAAAGGAAGGCACCTTAAGGGCTATCACCCGATTCTCCGCTTTTTTTGAGTGCAATAACCCCCAACTTTTTCAGGCGCCCGATGTTCATTTTGTGAATCCTTCCTTCTTATCCTGTGCTTTCGACGAACTTCAAAGTGAGTACCATGATTCCCAGTACGATAGCTGCTGGCATAGTCGCTGTATGAATCATCCTAGCACTGGCTTCCTCTGTATTTTGACTCTGAACCTGTAAAGGATCAAATCCTAATCTTTCTTGCGGCTCCTCTGCCCGTGCAATTGTATGGATCCAATCATAAAGTTTACTGAACTCAATTCCCTCATAGAAGAACCGCTGAAAGAAAATCGCTCTTTCCTTATCCCAGAATGGGCATCTGGGTATTCCTATCTCCTTAAAGGGGCATCCTTCTTGGGTGCACTGTAATCCAACGGGTTCAATAGACCAAAACATTACAAGATTGAACCATATGATAGCGGAAAAAACCACTAGAACTCTAATGTCCCAAAAGTACGAAGACCTTAGAGCTTCTTCGATAGTCAAGCTCTTAATGGGCTTGTAAGCTTCCTGTAGAACATCAGTCAGCCCATTTTTCTTTCGTTCCGGTGCTATTCGAATCTTTCTTTGAACCCCTACTGTCCTATAAACTTGAGAGAATAGCGCATACCATTTTTTCATATTGACAATTCCTTTGTCGTGTTCCGATATTGAATCACTCCGGATCAATAGACTTTTGTTGTTGTTGGCGACTTGTTAATCGCAGCAAAACATGGGATTCATCCTCTATTCTACGATGACTCAACTCAAAGTTGGTAAAGTGATCTAAGAGAAGAAGTCGACGCGAAGGGCGATCCGATGTAGGCAAAGCCCGAGCGCAGACTTCCTTACAGCCTTTTCTGCTTGTGAGGCCCCGCCGATTGAGGGGATAGCCCCCCGGCGACTGAGGGGTGTCTGCCTACCGTCTCATTCTTTTGGTATTTACTAGGAGGGAGCGAACGCAGTCATAGCTCAACCCCCGTAGTCACAAAAGCGAAGGGGGTGGAGCATGAGACGTAGTGAGTGAGCTCCCTAATGTTTTGAGCTCGTTCGCTTTCTTCCCTTGTCCTAACGCCGAGCGCGGTTAGCTCATTTTATTGAATATGATTCGCGCTTCTTTTTCAAGCTGCTCCATCTCCTCTCCCTCGCTATTCTCCACCCTCTGACCTTCCTTTCCACATTTCTAAACAATAGGAACAAATGGGACTGAACCTGGCCTCTTTTTCCAAGCTGCCTACGTACCCTTTCTTATGTTAAGGGATCAAGTCGCGCGTAGTTCTCTTCTCTATCATTTCATCAATTTGCCTGTGCCCCGCCGGGGGCAATCCGCCCTCCCTATCCTTTGTCAAGGATCGAAATAAAAAGATAAAAAGATTTAGGAAGGCCACTTGAAGAAAAAGAGTTTCCGCCAAGGCGCGCACCCATTGTTCGGACCCAGTTTCGGGCAAAAGCTGGAAAATAAGTCCAAAGAAAACGAAGAAGAATTCAATTTTTCCTTCAAAAATAAGAAAGAGACAGTCATCAGTAAATTTCGAGACCTTTCGGTCATTGTCTCGGTCATTGTCATTGATGCGCATTAGAAGAGTAAGTAGTGTGAAAATGAGTATTAAAAACGCGTATATATATATTATATATATGGCGGCTTCTTTGTTTCCTGTTACAAAACAAAGAAAGAGTTGATTAATAAGATAGAAAAGAGAAGCGAGAAAGTGTTCTTTACCACTGGTTGCTACGAAAAAAAAGAAAATGGCCAAAGCCCCGGAGAGGGGGAATAGTATGCCTTTCAGCATGACGGGGCCCAGCCGGATACAGCCAAAGATAATTGTAATATAGATCGCCACTACCACTAATAAGGGACGATTTTTGCGCCATTTTCGCAAACCGTAAACGAAATATGTTTGAATAAAGAGAGCTGGGCCATAATCAGCAAATAGAAAAACTCTTCCCAGCAAGACTAAAAAAAAGATAAAATCTACCGGTAAGAATAAACGGGCGGAGAGATAGATTAAAATAGAGAGAAAGACTTCCGTGGGCTCGGCTATATTCCACAAAGTAGCGGCCGAAAGGGAACTAAAAAAAAGGCAATTTAAACAGAATTCCTTTTCAAAGGGGGTAGAGGCCAGACCAACAAAATAAAGAGCGGCGCTCCCCCCCAGGATTAGAATGACTTTTACCTTTCCTAAGAAAAGGTCCGAAGGCACTGGGATTACTGCCAGCGCGGCGTAGACCGTCAACCAGAAAACAAAGTATTTTATACTTTTGAAGTTCCATCGGCCGGCTAACCCTAAATGATAAACCCCATGAAAAAGATGATAGGCAAGGGCAAAGGCAGTAAGACCGACTAAGCTTGGGATGAACTTTGATGAATAAAAGAAGAATTGGTAGAAATTCTCATAGGTCAAGCAAACCCATTTTCAGATAAAGAAGATAAAAAAGCAAAACTATAGTGACAAGCAAAACTCCGGAAATTCTATTGAAAATGGAAAAGGTCGAACTATTGGAAGAAAATGTTCCTCTAAATACTATCCTAAGAAGCGATCGAAATAACTGTCGCATGTTCCGCAGTTAAATAGAAGCTTCCACCACCACAACCTCAGCGGTCATGATGACAACC